AGCGGTTTTCTTGCTTTTTTTGTGTCAGCTCATGATCTAAACGAGTCACACATACACCCTAGTACATGTTCCTCGACGCTGAGGACATCCCCGAAGAGCGGGGGATTTTGTGACATTTCGAATTGGCTGTCTTGTATTTCTAATAAGTTGTTTAATAGTTGGCATGTTAAATCATATACATAACATAGTGGGCTGGTTTAGATTGATCCTAACCGGATGATTATGAATTTTTTCTATTTAATAGAATAGTAAACTCGAAGATAAAATCTCAAATCACGGATTGGCACAAAATCTATTTTTTTCATTCAACTGCTACAAGATCAACAATTCCATAAGCTTGGGCTTCTGTTGCTGACATAAAAACGTCTCTTTCCATGTCTTCAGATACAACCCATAATGGTTTGCCCGTCCTTTGTACATAAACCCTTGTGAGGGTTTCGCGTAGTTTCAGCAGTTCTTCCGCTTCCAGGATAAATTCTCCTGTTTGCGCCTCATAAAAAGAACTAGCAGGTTGATGGATCATTACCCTGATGATACAAGGGTTCTCTATCTGGTGTGATGAAACGAACAGAAAAGAAAGATAAAGAATAATACGAAAAAAGATAGAATTGAACAACCGTACGGGCATCATCTTTTGTGCATTGCATACGGCTTTACAATCTAATTGATCCTTACCTTCCATTCAAGAAAAAGAAAAATATAATCTATCAGCCCCAGATGGGTAAATGATCAAATTGCCACCCTTCCTTTCGGAGGAGTTCAAAAATACTATGATGGCTCCGTTGCTTTTTATTTTAAAATAGATTTTTTTGTCTTTGATTCAGCAATCCCAAAGTTTCTTTTTGATCCAACTAAAAAAGGAAAAATCTTGTTTTTTTCGCACTCTTTTTATAACATAAATATTGTTAAGAGCCCTTCAGTGTGAAAACAAAAAAGTTTGTGACGCTGAATTGGACTTCCGATAGATAAGAGAAAATCGGAAATACCTTTTATATCATACTACTCTCTCGATACATAATCGAATCTTTTGAAAAAAAAAACAATACAGAATTTGTTCATATCGAACTCGAAGTGCCATGCTATTATTACTTAATATTCATATGGCGAAGGCATAGTTTTCTTTTTTCTCTCAAATAAAAAAACCTCATTGGCGCCAAGCGTGAGGGAATGCTAGACGTTTGGTAATTTCTCCTCCAACCAGGATAAAAGATCCCATTGACGCAGCTAATCCCATGCATATTGTATGGACCTCTGGTCGCACAAATTGCATAGTATCATAAATAGCTACTCCAGGAATTACCCATCCGCCAGGAGAGTTTATAAACAAATAAAGATCTTTTTTATCATCTTCGATACTGAGATATACCATAAGACCAATAAGTTGATTCGAGATCGCGCTATCAACTGCTTGGCCTAAAAAAAGTAATCTTTCGCGATAAAGTCGGTTGAGTAGGGTCAAATTGTATCCCTTAGGAACCGTACATGCACCTTTTGATGCATACGGTTCAAAAAAAATTGCGAAAAAAAAAAAAAGAATCAATGTAGAGATTCCAGTCCTCTTTCTTTTTTCCTATTCTTTTTCATAGCAGGTTTTTTCTAACTTCTAACGAAAGGGCTTTTTCTTCGATTTTTCAATAAAGACGAATTTTGACTTCTTTTTTTCTTCCTTATAATAGAAAAAAGTAAATAAACTTATCGAATTAACTTCTCATTGATGTATTGTTTCATCGAAATTCAATCCAAATGACGATGGTATTTTCTTGTTCCTGAATGGGTCTCTTTCATCTCTTTTTAGGTTTATGCTCTACTCCGGGCAAAGATCCGCCCGATTTTGATTTGCACATATAGGACAAATCTTCCCATCACCATTTCTTTTTGTTATGACTTTACAAATAACAAACAGGAATCGTTTATGATACATGTAGTAATCATAGATATATTACCAATTGGGTTTTTTCTAAACGGAGCCTGGATACTTCATTTTTTGAGTCCAACCAAAGCCAACCATAAATTATTCTAATTGATAATAGTACTATGAATTCCTCCAAACAATGCATTTAATTGCACTTCACGCTCCAATTTTTTGATGATTCAATTTATCTTTCTTGGGCGAAACAGAGGATATCTCGATCGGGGGAGAAAACGGGGAAATCCCATACGACCCAATATATCTGACAAGTCGCACTATACGTCAACCCAAGATGCATCTTCCTCTCCAGGAGTTCGGAAAGGTACTTTTGGAACACCAATAGGCATAAATTGAAAAAAAAAGAACTAAATACTATATTTCACTTTGATGTGGAAACGTAAGAATATGGTTTTATTGTCTTTATAATATTGTCTTTATCATATTTATTTTATCCATAAATTATAAAAATTCAGAAAGAAAGACAAAATAAATAAAGGAAAATTTTTACGAATAGGTCCTTCTAATGATAAACTAAGGATGGACACGTTTACTCATAGAAAATGGTATCAATCCCCCATTGCGTATTGGTAC